GCTTCTTTCGTAACTCCCGGAATTTCTTCGTAGTGACTCCGTTCCATGCCTCATTTCATAGGGAAGCCCAAAGTGGCTCTATTTCATTCTATTTCACTTCCTAGCACTTCCTATCATTTAATATCCATCCCTTTGGTCTTATTTACATAAGAGATGTCATTTATAGTCTATCTCTTTCTATATATGGAAAGTCAAGAAATTCTCATCGAAACATCGAGAAATTGTGCATATAGAAAACTCTAAAGAAAGAAAAAAAGGAGACCCATGCCATGATTTTCAAATCTTTTCTACCTTTTCTACTTAGTAGTCTAAGTTTCTCGATGAGGATAATTAATTTGGTCGTTGTGGTCGGACTCTATTATGGATTTCTGACCACATTCTCCATAGGTCCCTCTTAGATCTTCTTTCTCCAATCTTGGATTAGGGAAGAAGGAGATATTCGCGACTACTGGCGGTTTCATTATGGGGCAGCTCATGATCTTCATATCGATCTATTATCCACCTCTGCATCTATTCTTTCTTAGCTAAACGGGTGGAAGATCCATCCAATTTGGTTATATCATGGACTCGAAAAGCGGATCTGAATGTGACTGAAATGCACGATCTTCACAGGTATCACTTTTCACGATACCTAAAAGATGGAATAGCGATTTTGAACCATTTCCTATACGAGAATGGTTTCCATTACTTTGAGAAATGGATTCTATATCAAACTATAGCTATTGCATTAAAGAAGAAAAGAAACTAATAGAAGTCGAAGACGCGGAATGGTAGTGAATAGAGAGAAAGATTCTTCTGATTTTCTTGTTCCTGAAAATATTCTATCTATCTCCTAGACGCCGTAGAGAATTGAGAATTTTCATGTCTTTCAATTCTCGTACTCGTAATTGGAAAGTTACGGAAGGAGGTCCATCATTTTGCAATGAAAACAACATAAAAAACTCTGGACAATTTCGAAATCAGGCCAAGCGTCTTAATACATATGCAAAAAAATTCATTATTGGCCCACCATTGATTAGAAGATTTAGCTTGTATGAATCGCTATTGGTTTGATACGAATAATGGCAGTCGTTTCAGTATGTTAAGGATACAGATGTATCCACAATTCATTTAGAGTTACTTAATAGCCTATTTCTTATACCATATCTCTATCCCGTGAAATTCTCGAGCCGAAAGATGGATGCATATGCTGTGTTTCATTTTGCTAAACGATATCAATTAAATGGTGTATCAATTCCATAAATTGGATATAGCAATAAATAAATCAGCAAAATTCTTTTATTTTAGATAGAAGAAATGTTTCTTCTATCTAAAATAAAAGAATGTACCCTTCTATCCAAATCCAATTTGCATCTATAAAATAAATCCAAATTCCAGTAGTAGATGAATAATTGCAAATTTTTGTGTGTACGAGATTAGAATAACTTCAAAATAACTGACATAATTTTTTATTTTTCCTGATCAGAAAAATACATGAAAAAGAAAGGAGGTAGAAAAATTTTTGGATTTATGGTTAAAGAAGAAAAAGAAGAAAACAGGGGTTCTGTTGAATTTCAAGTATTCAGTTTCACCAATAAGATACGGAGACTTGCTTCACATTTGGAATTACACAAAAAAGATTTTTCATCGGAAAGAGGTCTACGAAGACTTTTGGGAAAACGTCAACGTTTGCTGGCTTATTTGGCAAAGAAAAATAGAGTACGTTATAAGAAATTAATAAGTCAGTTGGATATTCGGGAGAAGTAATTTAATCGTTCGAATTTTTTTCTTATTTTATTAGTAGTCTTATAGTAGTCTTAGATTTTTCATTTTGATGAGCCTCGTTTTGAGGAATTCATGGAATAATCCATTTTCATGGAATAATGAATTAAGGAAGAAAGGATATGAGTCTACCGCTTACAAGAAAAGATCTCATGATAGTCAATATGGGCCCTCAGCACCCATCAATGCATGGTGTTCTTCGACTGATCGTTACTCTCGATGGTGAAGATGTTATTGATTGTGAACCCATATTAGGCTATTTACACAGAGGAATGGAAAAAATCGCGGAAAACCGAACTATTATACAATACTTACCTTATGTAACACGGTGGGATTATTTAGCTACTATGTTTACAGAAGCAATAACGGTAAATGCACCAGAATTCTTGGAGAATATTCAAATACCCCAAAGAGCCAGCTATATTAGGGTAATTATGTTAGAGTTGAGCCGTATAGCTTCTCACTTGTTATGGCTTGGACCTTTTATGGCGGATCTAGGCGCACAGACCCCTTTTTTCTATATTTTTAGAGAGAGAGAATTGATATATGATCTATTTGAAGCTGCTACAGGTATGCGAATGATGCATAATTACTTTCGCATCGGAGGGGTAGCCGCCGATCTACCTTATGGATGGGTCGATAAATGTTTAGATTTCTGTGATTATTTTTTACGAGGAGTTGTTGAATATCAACAACTTATTACACGGAATCCCGTTTTTTTAGAACGAGTTGAAGGAGTCGGTTTTATTAGCGGAGAAGAAGCAGTAAATTGGGGCTTATCGGGACCGATGTTACGAGCTTCTGGAATACAATGGGATCTTCGTAAAGTTGATCCTTATGAGTCTTACAACCAATTCGATTGGAAAGTCCAATGGCAAAAAGAAGGGGATTCATTAGCTCGCTATTTAGTACGAATGGGTGAAATGAGGGAATCCATCAAAATTATTCAACAGGCTGTAGAGAAAATTCCTGGAGGCCCTTATGAGAATTTAGAAGTCCGACGCTTTAAGAAAACAAAGAATTCCGAATGGAATGATTTTGAATATAGATTTCTTGGTAAAAAACCTTCGCCCAATTTTGAATTGTCAAAGCAAGAGCTTTATGTAAGAGTGGAAGCTCCAAAAGGTGAATTAGGAATTTATCTGGTAGGAGATGATAGTCTTTTCCCCTGGAGATGGAAAATTCGTCCACCCGGTTTTATTAATTTGCAAATTCTTCCTCAACTAGTTAAAAAAATGAAATTGGCTGATATCATGACGATATTAGGTAGTATAGATATCATTATGGGGGAAGTTGATCGTTGAAATGATAATAGATAGGGTAGAGATAGAAACTATCAATTCTTTTTCGAAATCGGAATTATTAAAAGAAGTCTATGGACTGATATGGATTCTACCCATTTTGACCCTCCTACTGGGAATCACAATAGAAGTACTCGTAATTGTGTGGTTAGAAAGAGAAATATCTGCATCGATACAACAACGTATTGGTCCTGAATATGCTGGCCCCCTGGGACTGCTTCAAGCTATAGCCGATGGAACTAAGCTACTTTTTAAGGAGGATATCCTGCCATCCCGAGGAGATATTCCTTTATTTAGCATTGGACCTTCTATAGCAGTCATATCAATTTTATTAAGTTTTTTAGTTATCCCTTTGGGATATCGTTTTGTTTTAGCCGATCTTAGTATTGGTGTTTTTTTATGGATTGCCATTTCAAGTATTGCTCCTATTGGTCTTCTTATGGCAGGATATAGCTCAAATAATAAATATTCTTTTTCAGGCGGTCTACGAGCTGCTGCTCAATCTATTAGTTATGAAATACCATTAACTTTTTGTGTGCTAGCAATATCTCTACGTGTGATTCGTTAAAATAGGATCTTTTTCCTCCAAAATCCATTGAATATTTATCTTCCTTTTCTTATTCTGTATTCGGGTTGGTAAGTTAAACTAGATAGCTATATGAGTGAAACAAAACAGCTTATTAATTTGTAGTAAAAAGAAAAAATCTCATTTCCTACGTACAAGAAAAAAGTTGAAGTAAACATAAGTAGTGTAAACTCTTTACCCCAAGGTTGAGATTTTTTGATTAGTCATCATATCTTGAAGCGGGCAAGAATAAAGGATTCGCGATATGGAATTCCATTACTAGAATATTCCGAGTTATTACTATAACTTATAATCATAAGGGGAATCCATCAAAAATTAGTGAGGGGTTAGGAACACTAAAGTACATAAAGGATTAGTAATGAGGGAATCTAAGACATTAGAGATTTTTCCTCATAAAAGGAATCATAATAAGGACTTGAAATTGGTGGAAATGATCAAGTAGTACTTTCTGCGGATTCCGATCCAGAGTATGTTCCCTTTCACTTGTTAAAGAAATGGCTATCAAGAACGAATTAATCCTTTATTCCTTTTTTCTTTTTAAGTACCCTTCCCCGGGGAAAGAAGAATAGGACAAAAGATATGGAATGCAATACAAAAAAAAGATATTTATTTATTCTTTCCTTCCTCTATTCATATTAATACAGAATTCCTCATGAATTAATGCCTAATTCTTTTCATTTATTAATTGCTATAACGAGTGTTTTATTCCAAGATTAAGTTATTACTGAACAAAGAAAAATTTTCATTATATTATAAAGGACGAGATCAATTCGGAAGCGCTTTTTCTTATTCTAGCAGACAGAATTCCTTTGGTCTAATTTAGGACTTTCCAATCGATTTTATCTTACCTAATTCTATCTATGCCCAGGGGGATAATACCGAAACGAAACAACCCTTTCCTTTTTTCTGATCATAGAGAAGCCGTATGAAGCTAAGGTTTCATGTACGGTTTTGGAATAGCGGTGGGAACTGTGATGTTATCATCGACTATGATTATCTAACAGTTCAAGTACAGTTGATATAGTTGAAGCACAGTCAAAATATGGTTTTTTTGGATGGAATCTTTGGCGTCAGCCTATAGGTTTTCTGGTTTTTCTAATTTCTTCTTTGGCAGAATGTGAAAGATTACCCTTTGATTTACCAGAAGCAGAGGAAGAATTAGTAGCAGGTTATCAAACCGAATATTCCGGTATCAAATATGGTTTATTTTATCTTGTTTCTTACCTAAATTTATTAGTTTCCTCTTTATTTGTAACAGTTCTCTACTTAGGCGGGTGGAATTTCTCTATTCCCTATATATCCTTTTTTGAATTTTTCCAAATGAATAAAATGGTTGGAATTTTGGAAATGACAACGGGTATCTTTATTACATTAACTAAAGCTTATTTATTTCTCTTCATTTCTATCACAATAAGATGGACTTTACCTAGGATGAGAATGGATCAGTTATTAAATCTTGGATGGAAATTTCTTTTACCTATTTCCCTGGGCAATCTCTTATTAACAACTTCTTCCCAACTTGTTTCACTATAAATAAGATAATACAATAACAGTAAGAATATTTTCAACACAAAAGTTCTCTCAAACAAGAGAAAGAAACATACCTTTTTCATAGATATTTAGAATATGTTCCCTATGGTAACTGGGTTCATGAGTTATGGTCAACAAACAATACGCGCTGCAAGGTACATTGGTCAAAGTTTCATAATTACCTTATCCCACACAAATCGTTTACCTATAACGATTCACTACCCTTATGAAAAATCAATTACATCGGAGCGTTTCCGAGGGCGAATCCACTTTGAATTTGATAAATGTATTGCTTGTGAAGTATGTGTTCGCGTATGCCCGATAGATCTACCCCTTGTGGATTGGAGATTTGAAAAGGATATTAAAAGGAAACAATTGCTTAATTATAGTATTGATTTCGGAGTTTGTATATTTTGTGGTAATTGTGTTGAGTACTGTCCGACAAGCTGTTTATCAATGACTGAAGAATATGAACTTTCTACTTATGATCGTCATGAATTGAATTACAATCAAATTGCTTTGAGTCGGTTACCAATCTCCATAATGGGAGATTACACAATTCAAACAATTAGGAATTCGACTCAAAGTAAAATAGACGAAGAAAAATCTTGGAATTCAAGAACGGTTACTAATTATTAGTTACTAGGATTTTTCTTTTTTGTTAGAAAAATCCAATAGTTTTTTATTAACTATAAAGAAAAACGAATAACTACTGCTTATTGCAAATTATTCCTGATTTAAAATGAGAGTAGATTTTCGTGATGTGATTTCTAACTATACAACTTATATACAAAAAAATATCCTAATCCCTTTTTCCTTCCTTGAATCTTTTAGTTTTAGTCAGTTCATGAAAAATTTTATACTATTAATTTCTTCTTATCCATAATGGATTTACCTGGACCAATACATGAGATTCTTGTGCTATTTGGGGGATTTGTTCTTCTACTAGGAGGTCTAGGAGTAGTATTACTTACCAACCCAATTTATTCTGCCTTTTCGCTGGGATTAGTTCTTGTTTGTATATCCTTATTCTATATTTTATTGAATTCCTACTTTGTAGCTGTCGCACAACTTCTTATTTATGTGGGAGCTATAAATGTTTTGATCATATTTGCCGTAATGTTCGTAAATGGCTCAGAATGGTCTAAAAATAAGAATTATTGGACTATTGGAGATGGGTTCACTTCACTCGTTTGTATAACTATTCTTTTTTCACTAATGACTACTATCCCAGATACGTCATGGTATGGAATTCTTTGGACTACAAGATCAAACCAAATAGTAGAACAGGGTCTCATAAATAACGTTCAACAAATTGGGATTCATTTAGCAACTGATTTTTATCTTCCGTTTGAACTCATTTCCATAATTCTTCTAGTTTCTTTAATAGGTGCAATTACTATGGCTCGGCAATAAGAAATACTTAGAATTAGTCAAAATTCTTAGAATTTCAAATCTAAAATAAATAACTAAAAAATCACAATTTTGATTTAGTAAAACCCATCTACTGCCAACAAATACCTTCTTTTCTCTTTTGTTGTGTAACTGTTCTATTCTAATTAATGGAATCGGTTCAATTCTTGTCCTCATATTGAAATGAATCGAGATTGATAAGGAGTTAGTTAATGATGTTTGAGCATGTACTTTTTTTTAGTGTCTATTTATTTTCGATTGGTATCTATGGATTGATCACAAGCCGAAACATGGTTAGAGCTCTAATATGTCTTGAACTTATACTGAATTCAATTAATCTAAATCTCGTAACATTTTCTGATCTATTTGATAGTCGCCAATTAAAAGGAGACATTTTCGCAATTTTTGTTATAGCCCTTGCGGCTGCTGAAGCAGCTATTGGACTATCCATTCTTTCTTCCATCCATCGTAACAAGAAATCAACTCGTATCAATCAATCTAATTTTTTGAATAATTAGACATAAAATCCTCTAAACAAAGGCGCACATATAATAATAATATCAAATATTAAGATGAATAGAAATCAAATACTATTTTCTTATTATTTTATTATTTTATAATATCTATTTTTTGATTAGGTTATTACTATTACATAGTATTCTTTTTTACTTATTGATTGAATTTTTGCAATTCATTGATATTGCAATTTGAATATTGCAATAATTTATATTGAAAAGACGATAGCCAATAAATTGGCTAATTCGAATTCGTATGTACAATTCATATAATTATGGTTGTTGAAGCCAAAAATTCAAGTCTCTTGGCTCTTTTCACGCTTTCTCACAAACGGATTAAGAAATATATTGCATTATTTTATTTATTTATTTGTTGAAGTTTGGATAAACCATTGCTTCGTCTGGTGTCTACAATACATATGACTCATATAGTACTAATTTCATTTTTACCAGATCGAAAATTTTTATGTTGAAAAGGAAAATTTATAGATCCAATGTCACATTCCGTAAAAATTTATGATACATGTATAGGATGCACTCAATGTGTACGAGCTTGTCCAACAGATGTATTAGAAATGATACCCTGGGATGGGTGTAAAGCCAAGCAAATTGCTTCCGCGCCGAGAACCGAAGATTGTGTGGGTTGTAAGAGATGTGAATCTGCCTGCCCAACAGATTTTTTAAGTGTACGCGTTTATTTAGGGCCTGAAACAACCCGCAGCATGGCTCTATCTTATTGATACGTTACAAAAAACTCCACTTGAATCGTCTGATTCCTCTTTACCGAGGAAGCCTGTGCTCGCTTATTTCGAGCACGGGCTTTTCTGGTCAAAACATATCTTCTCTTTATCACTTTATCATGAGTTATTTTCCTTGGTTAACAATACTTGTTGTTTTGCCGATATTTGCAGGTTCATTAATTTTCTTTTTACCTCATAGGGGAAACAAAATAGTTAGGTGGTATACTATATCTATTTGTTTATTAGAATTCCTTCTAATGACTTATGCATTCTGTTATCATTTCCAATTGGAGGATCCCTTAATCCAATTAAAGGAGGATTCTAAATGGATAGATGTCTTTGATTTCCACTGGAGATTGGGAATCGATGGACTTTCATTAGGATCTATTTTATTGACAGGATTTATCACTACTTTAGCTACTTTAGCAGCTTGGCCAGTTACCCGGAATTCGCGATTATTCTATTTCCTGATGCTAGCAATGTATAGTGGTCAAATAGGATTATTTTCTTCGCGAGACCTTTTACTTTTTTTTATCATGTGGGAGTTAGAATTAATTCCTGTTTACTTACTTTTATCCATGTGGGGGGGAAAGAGGCGTCTGTATTCAGCTACAAAATTTATTTTGTATACTGCAGGCGGTTCCATTTTTTTCTTAATCGGAGTTCTAGGTATGGGCTTATATGGTTCCAACGAACCAAGATTAGATTTGGAAAGATTAATTAATCGATCATACCCTGCAACATTGGAAATACTATTATATTTTGGCTTCCTTATTGCTTATGCTGTCAAATTGCCGATTATACCCCTACATACGTGGTTACCAGATACCCATGGGGAAGCGCATTACAGTACATGTATGCTTTTAGCGGGAATCCTATTAAAGATGGGAGCATACGGATTAATTCGGATCAATATGGAATTGTTACCTCATGCTCATTATCTATTTTCCCCCTGGTTGGTAATAATAGGAGCGATGCAAATAATCTATGCAGCTTCAACTTCTCTTGGTCAACGAAATTTCAAAAAAAGAATAGCCTACTCCTCCGTATCTCACATGGGTTTCATAATTATAGGAATTGGTTCCATAACCAACATTGGACTCAATGGAGCTATTTTACAAATACTATCCCATGGATTTATTGGTGCTACACTTTTTTTCTTGGCGGGAACGGCTTGTGATAGAATGCGTCTTGTTTATCTCGAAGAACTGGGGGGGATATCTATCCCAATGCCGAAAATTTTTACCATGTTTAGTAGCTTTTCAATGGCTTCTCTTGCCTTACCAGGAATGAGCGGTTTTGTTGCAGAATTAGTAGTATTTTTTGGACTAATTACTAGTCCAAAATTTCTGTTAATACCAAAAATGCTAATTACTTTTGTAATGGCAATTGGAATGATATTAACTCCTATTTTTTTATTATCTATGTTACGCCAGATGTTCTATGGATACAAGCTATTTCATGTTCCAAACGCAAATTTGGTGGATTCTGGACCACGAGAACTTTTTCTTTTAATCTGTATCTTTTTACCAGTAATAGGAATTGGTATTTATCCAGATTTTGTTCTCTCGCTATCGGTTGACAAGGTAGAGGCTCTCTTATCCAATTATTATCCTAAATAATTTTTTTTTTACTAGTCCGCTCTATATTCCATAGTGGAAAAACCAAATAATTCAGAAAAAAGTAAAAAAGTCTAATTAGATCTATCTCGAATTTTTGAGAACCCTTTGAGAAGGCGTTCAAGGGTTCTCAAATCAAAGAAAAATGGAAAAACTTTCATTTCACGAAGGTTTTATGTTATGTAATCATTTAGATGGTAATGTAAATGCACCATAACTATGTAAACCTATTCCTAATAGATTGATACCAAAATAGCAGATCCAAATTATAAGAAATCCTATCGAAGCTACAAGTGCGGAATTCGTACCCTTCCAATTTGGATTTGTTCTACTATGTAAATAAATTGCAAATATGGTCCAAGTAATAAATGCCCAAGTTTCCTTAGGGTCCCAATTCCAATAGGATCCCCACGCCTCATTAGCCCATACTGCTCCACAAAGAATACCTATGGTTAAAAGGGTAAACCCTAGGCTAATGACACGATAACTCCAAGAATCCAAACGCTCAATTAATTGATATTTGTAATAATTTGGAAATGAAGGAAAAGAGGTGTTTTTTAAAGCACTTCTTTTTACATAGAAATATTCAATCTCACTAAACTCACTAAAGAAAAATGTTTTATTTAAAACATTTTTTTTCTTTTCTAAAAAGAAATTGAAATTCTTTCGAAATTTAATGATTAGAAGAGCGGCGGATAATAAGGATCCGCACAAAAGAGTTGCATAGCTTAGTAACATCATACTGACATGCATCATTAACCACTGAGATTGTAGAGCAGGTACTAGTATTGTGGATTGATGCATTTCAGTTAAAAGACCCGACGTGGCAAAGCCTTGCGTTAAAATAGTACTTGGCGTAGTTATTGTGCTTAAATCATTTTTAGAGTTCTGTATCTTAGGAATCATATGAAGAATATACAGAGCCCATGAAAGGAAGATCAATGACTCATATAAATTACTTAATGGAAAATGTCCCGAAGAAGCCCAACGAGAAACTAAGAATCCTGTTATAGAGAAAAAAGCAGCTATCATTCCTTTTTCTGACGAATCACGTAATCCCCCAAGTTCACGAACTAATAAGGTTATCAAATGAATTGTAATCACAATTGAAATGGTTGAGAAAGAGATATGAGTTAGTATATGTTCTAAAGTTGCAAATAGCATAAGGAGAAGGTCCCATTACAAAATTGGAAATTTCGAATTGAATCCATTTTCTAATCTATTGTATTCTTTTTCGAGAATGCCGCCACTCGGACTCGAACCGAGATGCTTGAGCACTGCTTCCTAAGAGCAGCGTGTCTACCAATTTCACCATGGCGGCTCACTTTAAATAATAGGGAAGTTAAAAGAATAATAGTTATTTTCTCGCAAATCGTCGAGATTGGGAGAGTCCATAGAATTTAGGAACATTAGAATCTTCATTAAAATGGACTTCGTTTGGTAGTATCATTGGGGATTTTTTTAACAATAAACTCTTGCTTTGCCCAATAGAAACAAAGCTTGAAAGAGTTGGAACTGTTTTTTCTCAGTTGCAATATAGAACTCATTTTTTTTTTCTAATTAGTTTCTCATTGAAATAAAAAAATTCTTTCAATCTATCCATTAGAATTTCTATAATTTCATCATTAAATACAAAGAATTTTGGATTTTAGCAAAATTTCTAGAATGAAAGCCTTTATGCTCTTATTAATATGATTTACCAAGCCTAAACCTATTTTTTTGTGGATTTTTGATAAGATAGGTAGAAGTTGTAAGTCCTATTGCAAGAATACTCTACTTTTCATAATAGAATCCTCATAATAAAATATGAGGATTCTATTATGAAAAGTTCGTTGATAGGAAAAGAATACTTAGGACACAGTATACCAAAAACTTTTGTTCTATATATCAGAGGGGTTAGTTCTAAGAATATTGTACCGAGGAATTCGACACATAAAAGTACATTCATTAATTAATCCGAATTATTCATATTAAATAATTGGAATTTCTTTGGGATAGGTCAATTCAGATTATTCCAAAACCAGATTATTTGTTTGTTTGTTGCCCAGAAAAACCCTTTGGTTTTGGATGCTCGCTACCGCTGGAAAATGATCTTGATTTTGCTAAAGAATAAGATTGTACTATGGAAAAATAAGTCTTTTTCTTCCAAAGATTTTTACGAATACGCTTTTTTGACATCGAAGTACGCTTTTTTGGAACTGCCATTCAAAAAGGAGATTACTTTTTTCTAGTTGTATGTGAAAGACATCTATTGCCGCAAATCAATCCTTCTTTCTGTTTTTTCTTAGTATTTATACTTTTTCTTAGTATTTATACTTAGATACTGAACTGAAATTCTGAATTCTTTTTTACTTTATTTTCTCTAATGCGGATAAGACAAGAATTTTTTATTTTAGCATATTTTTCATATATATTTTATACTTTGTTTTAATAATATAGAATATATACAAAGGTTTTCTATTTAAATTATATAAATTTATATATTAAGTATACTCCATATATAGATCTACGGCCTATCCCCCATATAAGATGGGGGGATAAAAGGAAGGGAAAATTCAAATAGTTAATTAAGTTCAGAATGGTATTCCATAATGGAATTCCAATCAAAACAAAAAAAAAAATACTTAGTCTCTTAAACAAGACATTCTAAAACTTAGGTAATTCTAGTCATTAGGATTTCAGTTCTATATGAAGTAAGGAATATTCTATAATTTCCTATAAACATAGGTTTTCATTGGAATTCAATCAATCAGTTACGAAACATGAGAGCTGCTTCATCTTCATTTTAATAGAAAGAAATACAAAAATGAATAGAAAGTAAAATGATTCAATCCTTTTTTGTATTTTAACAAATATCCTTCTTTAGGTAATAACTAGGTAACAAAGTTATTTAATTAACTTTTTGAATTTAACCAAGTAAACCCATTCTTCATTTTTTATTATTTCAATGAGAGAAATTTGGAAAAATGAAGAATTCCAGTATTTTGTCTTATTCTTATTTTTTTGAATTCCTTCAGAAAGAGATAAGAATTGGTTTGGTGAATCGGAAACAATTTTATTTTATAGAAAAATTTTAAGTAAAAATTGCAATTTCTTTTCTTATGGAACATACATATCAATATGCATGGGTAATCCCTCTTCTCCCACTTCCAGTTATTATGTCAATGGGGTTTGGACTTATTTTTATTCCGACAGCAACAAAAAATCTTCGTCGCATATGGGCTTTTCCTTGTGTTTTACTCTTAAGTATAGCTATGGTATTCTCAGTTCACCTATCTATTCAACAAATAAATGGAAGTTCTATCTATCAATATCTATGGTCTTGGACCGTCAATAATGATTTTTCCTTAGAATTTGGATACTTGATCGACCCGCTTACTTCTATTATGTTAATACTAATTACTACTGTAGGAATCCTCGTTCTTATTTATAGTGACGATTATATGTCTCACGATGAAGGATATTTGAGATTTTTTGTTTATATAAGTTTTTTCAATACTTCCATGTTGGGATTGGTTACTAGTTCCAATTTGATACAAATTTATTTTTTTTGGGAACTTGTGGGAATGTGTTCCTATTTATTGATAGGCTTTTGGTTTACACGGCCAATTGCAGCGAGTGCTTGTCAAAAAGCTTTTGTAACTAATCGTGTAGGGGATTTTGGTCTGTTATTAGGAATTTTAGGTTTTTTTTGGATAACAGGTAGTTTAGAGTTTAGGGATTTGTTCAAAATAGCTAATAACTGGATTCCTAATAATGGGATTAATTCCTTACTTACTACTTTGTGTGCTTTTTTATTATTCCTTGGTGCAGTTGCGAAATCTGCACAATTCCCTCTTCACGTATGGTTACCCGATGCTATGGAAGGACCCACTCCCATTTCGGCTCTTATACACGCAGCAACTATGGTTGCTGCGGGGATTTTTCTTCTAGCTCGACTTCTTCCTCTTTTCATATCCCTACCTTTAATAATGAGTTTCATTTCTTTAGTAGGTACAATAACACTCTTCTTAGGAGCTACTTTAGCTCTTGCTCAGAGAGATATTAAAAGAAGCTTAGCCTATTCTACAATGTCTCAATTGGGTTATATGATGTTAGCTCTAGGTATAGGTTCTTATCAAGCTGCTTTATTCCATTTGATCACTCATGCTTATTCGAAAGCTTTATTGTTCTTGGGATCCGGATCCATTATTCATTCAATGGAACCTCTTGTTGGATATTCACCAGATAAAAGTCAGAATATGGTTCTTATGGGTGGTTTAAGAAAATACGTTCCAATTACAAGAACTACTTTTTTATGGGGTACGCTTTCTCTTTGTGGTATTCCACCTCTTGCTTGCTTCTGGTCCAAAGATGAAATCCTTAGTAATAGTTGGTTGTATTCACCCTTTTTTGGAATAATAGCCTCTTTTACTGCAGGATTAACTGCGTTTTATATGTTTCGGATATATTTACTTACTTTTGATGGGTACCTGCGTGTTCATTTTCAAAATTACAGTAGCACTAAAGAGGGTTCGTTGTATTCAATATCCTTATGGGGAAAAAGGATACCCAAAGGAGTGAATAGAGATTTCATTTTATCAACAACGAAGAGTGGAGTTTCTTTTTTTTCACAAAATATATCCAAAATTCATGGTAATACAAGAAATAGGATAGGGTCCTTTAGTACTTCCTTTGGGGCTAAAAACACTTTTGTCTATCCTCATGAAACGGGAAATACTATGCTATTCCCTCTTTTTATATTACTGCTTTTTACTTTGTTCATTGGATCCATAGGAATCCATTTTGATAATGGAGTAATGGATAATGGAATAGCGGAGTTAACCATATTATCAAAGTGGTTAACTCCCTCAATAAACTTTTTCCAGGAAAGTTCTAATTCTTCCATAAATTCATATGAATTTATCACTAATGCAATTTCTTCTGTAAGTCTAGCTATGTTTGGTCTATCCATAGCATATATCTTCTATGGATCCGCTTATTCCTTTTTTCAGAATTTGGATTTAATAAATTCTCTTGTAAAAGAGAGTCCTAAAAAGTTTTTTTCGGATCAAGTAAAAAAAAAGATATACAGTTGGTCATATAATCGTGGTTATATAGATATTTTATATACTAGGGTCTTTACCCTGGGTATAAGAGGATTAACTGAACTAACGCAGTTTTTCGATAAGGGTGTCATTGATGGAATTACCAATGGAGTAGGTCTTGCTGGTTTTTGTATAGGAGAAGAAATTAAATATGTAGGGGGAGGGCGAATATCGTCTTATTTATTCTTTTTTTTATGTTATGTATCCGTGTTCTTATTCTTTTTTCTTTCTTAACTTAAGGAATTCCCCCGTCTCCTGCCTAAAGAGCCCCCTTATTCCCCTTCCTATCTTCTTCCCCCATCTCTTCCCCTTTTCTACCATCTCTCTCTTTTTCTATCTCTACCATCTCTCTCTTTTTCTATCTCCCTCATTGTATAATAGTTCGGTTTTCCGCGATTTTTTCCATTCCTCTGTGTAAATAGCCTAATATGGGTTCACAATCAATAAC